GGCGGAACCAAAATATCGGATGCATCCATCGGTAGGGAATGGTGCGTGAGTTCATGATCAGATATCTATATATAAATCCTATATAGACATAACCTAGTCTTTTTTTTCTAGAATCAGTCAAAGATATTGAAAAATAGATTGCTCTTGTAACTCAGAATGAACGGTTTCGGTGGAGAAGAGAAAATAAATAGCGATTTATTCCTATGGATATTCCTATGGGGCACGCAGGAGGAGGAAGAAGATTCAATCGACCCACAATATGTTGCGTGGTCCAAGGAAATTACGGATCTGCTTGCACAATTTCATTTATATCGAATCTTGCTATCAGTCTTAGTATCAGAATAGCTGATATAGTCATGATTCAATGGGTCAGGTCCACTTACTTTTTTTCTCCATTTCTCATTTTTCCGCTGGATTTGATCCTGATTGGAACAAGAGAGAAGTATGAATACTTTGGTAATTGCTACTTGGGTATCTAGAATATATATGTCCCAAGACAAAAAATCTGAATAACGAGAGTATATCCCTTAGTAACATAGTAGTCTTCCTAATGCCTAATGCGGGACATCCTATTATCATAATGAATAAACAAGTGTTCAACCCTATAACTCATTAGAACTTTGACAGGCAGTTCCCTTTTTTATACCATCTCTATCGGATGCGGAAAAATGACCATTGCAGCTTCATGGAAAAGCCCTTTATCGGATTTGAACCGATGACTTACGCCTTACCATGGCGTTACTCTACCGCTGAGTTAAAAGGGCCCATTTAATTCCAAAATTTAGCCCACTAAGAATCTACTGGATATACCTGTACAATTATATCTTGTACAATTATATCTTGTATATATTGTATATAATATATACAATATACATATACAGATGGGGGCTCATTCAGGAACAATGAATAGTTAATTAAATACATGTATAAATACATGTATAAATACATATATTAAATTAATATAATAGTAATATAACAGTCTATGTTTATTATATCTTAACGATGCGCGAATCAATGAGTGAAAATTAGAATGAATGGGTTTGACTTTTTCTGTCGGGCAAGACATCCCCTATACTCCATTATTTTGATTATGATTAGTTTGATTATGATTAGATTATATAATTAATCTTTGTTATATAAGAATTGTTATTCTTATATTATATAAGAATATATAATGAATGGTTCCTGAATGAACAATAGAGAAATTTTATTACATTAATATTATATGTATACGGAATCACGAAAGCACGAAAGGTTGTTCGTATCCTAGCATTCATTATATTGACAATTCCAAAAAACTACTCATACTATGAGTATAGTATGATGGCGATCGGGTGGGCGTGCCCCTATCGTCTAGCGGTTCAGGACATCTCTCTTTCAAGGAGGCAGCGGGGATTCGACTTCCCCTGGGGGTAGTAGGGTACGACGAAAGAAAAGTTGACCATGAATTATCAATAAACCGACAATTGATTCTTCCTGGGTCGATGCCCGAGCGGTTAATGGGGACGGACTGTAAATTCGTTGGCGATATGTCTACGCTGGTTCAAATCCAGCTCGGCCCAAGAATTCACCGATCCTTGAGGATGATATAACCAATCCGTACTCCAAAAATACATGATGATATGGAGGAATAAAGAGTCAACTTGATTCTATTTGTTCCTCCATGTTCTGATGTTTCTAACAATCTGGATCTATGAATTCTTTTAAGCCAATCCGAGAAATAAAATGTAAAACAATAAATAATGTAAGCTGTACACCTCATTTTCTTGGGATTGTAGTTCAATTGGTCAGAGCACCGCCCTGTCAAGGCGGAAGCTGCGGGTTCGAGCCCCGTCAGTCCCGCACCAACCTGGGATCCTATGAATCGATTGATTCATCTCTCCGCCTTCCGCGAAGGGGAGGAGACAAAGAGCAGTATCTAATTCCAGGTGGAAGGATCCTTATTTCACATTTATCATCGGGCAAGGTAAGCTCAATTACTAATTGAATTGGGGACAATCTCTTTATCTCGCCCAAATTGCACGCTGGATTCTCGATTTATATGTCTGAATCAAGGAAAGGAAGGAGGATACGGATACTAATAAAAGATCAATCAAAGATCCTGTCTTTCTGTTCTGGGGGTGGAGAATAGAAAATAGAACAAATAATCTTTTTTTCATTTTTCTCTGTCTTTCAAGAAGATTAGGTCATCACAAAAACTTAGCTTAGAACTTAATTCGTTTTCCAGTTCACTTCTACTGTTTGGATCTGTGACGGATGGAATGCTGGTCGAACCTCATTCATATGATATCATTCTATAAAGAATGAGGACGGCGGGTTATAGAAAGGAACGAAAGAGTAGAAAAATATGAGAAATTCAAAGGGATTCTTGGGTGGGGGTCAGAAATGCAATTTTTCGATTCAGTATGGATAAAAGATCTTCCTATGTTATACTATTCAATTCTCGACGATGAATTGATTTGATAGATCAGATATTGTTATTCATGATATTATAATCCGATTCAGTATCATCAGGATTTCATTAATCCCATTGAATTTCAAAATTATGGAGAAGGATTTCTCATCTCTATGGGATTAGATCCCGATTTCTTGCGAAGCAAAATAAAATTAAATTATGAGATTATGGAAGTAAATATACTCGCATTTATTGCTACTGCGCTGTTCATTCTAGTTCCTACTGCTTTTTTACTTATCATCTACGTAAAAACAGTCAGTCAAAATGATTAATTTGAATGAAACTTGAGTTAGTCTTATTTTATTAGTTTAGTTCTTTTAAAAATGATTCAATAAATGAAAGAAAGGGATTACAATTCCAAGTCTTAAATGAAATGAGCAGACTGGATTGAATCCGCGGTATATGTATCCAATAGATGAGATAGTACGGTGGGGAGAACTATATGAACCTTTCTACCGTACTATCTATTGTGTGAAGATATGGAATATGGAATTGATAGAGATCAATTTACAATCAATCTACAATACAATATGTATCTACATACATGTGGATGCAAATCCATAAATTCATTATCACATATTATAATATATATATATAGATTCAAATAGCACTCCCATTCCATCTCTTCGCTCCACCCATCCATTCGTTTTTATTTTGATGAATCCGAAATAATCTAAGTTAATAACTTAATTGTAATTGCTCTAATTCATAGGTTTCTCTTTAATTAAGTTAATAACTTTCATAATGATAATCAGTAATCAGGATAGATTTTTGTTTGATTAAATTAAGATTAAGTAGTAGAACTAATTTTTTTAACTATTGCGAAAGAGTGGAGGAGTAGTATGCGCATATACAAAAGAAAGGCAAGTAATTTTTTTTAGAATTCAATTCTGAAGAAAAAGAAATAATTGTGAATTGGATGATCTGTACTAGACGATCCAAGGAGTTCTATGGTAAGTTATTCGTATCTGGAAAAGGGGTAGTAGACCTTTTTTCATGCTTGAACCCTGATGGTGAGGCGATAAAGCATAAATAAAATGCCAGGAGTCTAAGGTAAGTATATGTGGATCACCGGGCGCTCTTCTTTTCTTATGCGTAGCCTCTCCAAGGTTAGGTTGCCCACAGTATAAAGTTGTATCTACTCTAGAACGACTCCCCCTTTGAACAGTAAAGAGGGAAAGAAATCAAATAGGGATTGTTGCTCCTCATTGTAATATCCATTATGATGTTAATGTTATGGTAAGAAAGAACGGGTTCATCAAAATGAAATGGAATATTTTGGAGGAATAGAATAAATTTGATTGGAAAAAATCAATTTTCTATTATTATCAGGGGAGTTGCTTTGATTTTAAAAATACGAACGCGGGAATAATTGAGATAGCGGATCCAAAGGTTAAATTCAAATTAAAGGTAATTAATTACTAAATTTCTGTGGAATTTTGAGATGGAAGATATGTTTATTTAAACATAAAACGATCTAATTATGAAATTAAACAATTGATACAAGCTGATTACTCAACTCAATTACACTCAATTAGTAGTACCCTTAGAGTCCACTTCTTCCCCATACTACGAGTGAAAGGGAAAACGTAAAAACTACCATTAAAGCAGCCCAAGCGAGACTTACTATATCCATGTGAATCATGCCCCCTATCTCGATGAATATAAAGGAATTGTTACATTATTGATCCCTAAAATAATAATAGGGGAATTGGTGGTGCAGAGTCAAAAAAATGAGATTATGACTTAAAGCTATTGACAAACCGATCCAATGGATCCGCTTGTAACAAGTATATATTTCCTATATAGGATTTATTTGTGGTGAGGAAGAATTGAATTAAGCACAAGCGCAACAGATACACGTTACCCATGGGAAGTATCAAGGGGATGTTACTAGGGGAATGGAACATGTCGTAATAGTAAGATCTATTCTTTGTTTTGTTGCGTTTCATAGGGAAAATATATCTACATATATACCATCAAGATGGATAACTGTCTCTCCCTAAGCTAAACCTTACGTATCTCTGTTTCTGTGAAACAATCGGTAGACACCCTATTACATTGCTACATTGCGGGGGTTACCACAGAAAAATTCTTTTTTACTTTCTTCTATAGGGGCCAGTTAACCATTCACTATTGAATGACTGGCTGAGCACTGAAATCCTATCGCGAGTACGGCCTGTATACAAAGTATCTTCAGCCCTCTCCACAACCCCTAGGATTCCCCCGTGGCGAATCCAAGCGAGATCTAATTCACGACTGAATCAGGAGACCCTACAGTGGGCATTGGTAGGGTACTGGTAGGGTATGGTAATTAGGAAAGATTGATAGTTATAGTCTTTCCTATAAGTCAACCCCCCCTGGATCCTCGGAGCAAAGATTTACAGCCCTTCTTTCATAGAACCCGCGTATTTTGAAGCGGATTCTGAAGATAAATAAAGTATCAACAGTTCTTTTCGTCCACCGGGCAAGAATCAGGCCAGTTATATCAGCGAAGCAGGATTCCGAGCCATTTGTTGTGTTGATCAGGCGACACCCGGATTTG